TTACATATTCCAATCCTATTGGATACCAAAAAAATAAAGGGATTCGGGATTTGATCTGTTTGATGAGATAAAGACATAATAACCATCAACTCTCTATTTTTGTTTGAAGTTTTTTGAGCACTTAACCTTTTCGTGGATTCTATCTATTGTTCAACAAACAACAAAGAATTCTCATAAAAGAAAGACCTTTTTGCCTATTTTTTAGTAGAATATGATTGAAGTGCATAACATAGTAAGAGGGCTTGTATTTATTAAACATGTGTAGATAGCTATCTATATTGATTTCCTCCCTTATTGCAGTTCTATTCGGGAAAACGCTATATAAAAATTTCGATTTTCTATTTAATCTATTCAATGAAAAATTGGAGGACTGCCGTTAATTTCCTGAGAATTGCCTATAGGCATCATATATAGATAAGATACCCTAGAACAATTTATGTTCTGGGGTTTACATATACTTCTATTTGCTGTTATAATTGAAATTGGAAAGGATTTTTTTTTTATTGAAAAGAATCAATACTGATTAGTTATGTATCAATTTCTATTTTCTTATATAATGAAAAGACCCCTTTTCAAAGAAAAATTTCGACTCAAATCCAAGAATCCTTTATGAATTTACAGTCCCATTTAATAGTTAATGGTTCCAATTTGTCCCGCATTTTTTATTTTGTGACTGAAAACCCACATTTTGTTTTTCAATATAAAAGAGAGGGAAAGGTTTTAGATACAAGATGAAAGTACAAAAAAAAGAAGTTTAGTAATTCCTCCACCCCAAGCAAAGGGGGAATATTTTCATCTATTTCGTATGGTATCATTTTGGCGGCATGGCCGAGCGGTAAGGCGGGGGACTGCAAATCCTTTTTCCCCAGTTCAAATCCGGGTGTCGCCTGATTAACAAAACCTCGAAATTCCTTATTTTTTTGATATAATTGGCTGAATGAATTTTTCCTGAGCAGAAGAAAACGGAGAAAGTGGACTCTTGATACTTGCTCGATTCTAAACATCTGGAAGTTCGGTTCTCTATAGCTAAAGTGCTGTAAATCCTTGCCTCTAGGATTCAAGGATATAGTAGTGGAAGGACTTTTATATAAAGATTTACCAATTCCCTTCCACTAGTAATGTAGTGTTTTAATTACTAGGTTTTGAATTAGATTGGATAGTCCGACGAAAAATCTAATTAGTGGTTGTAGAAAGGGCTGAAGATACTTTCTATACAGACTCACGGCAGTCTCTAAGTATTGAGGCATTCAATAAATATTTAATTCGATGGAAAATTGGCTTTTCTATATCAAATGCAAAAATAAATTCTTTCTTTTCAATAACCCCTAGTCAAGAATGGAATAGACCGCCCCCCGATTCTTTCACAGAAACACCCTTTAGACAGTAAGGATTAGATCAAATGGGAAATAAAAATAGGTCTTATTTTTCCTACATCTTATTCCTACATCTTAGGAAGATTGGATTCCCTTGATACTTCCAAATGGGTCACTGCCTATTTTGCTTGTGCTTAACGTTTTCCCGATTCTACTAGAAAAATCATATCCTCTAAGAACTTGTTAGAAGCGAATTTCTTGGATCCTTTCATCAACGGTGTTGGGTCAGAATCCCTTTTTGACTCTGCGCCAGTGATTCCACTATTATTAGTGAACAATAATGGAATAATTCCTTCATAGATATAGGGGACATAATTTACATGGATATAGTAAGTCTTGCTTGGGCTGCTTTAATGGTAGTCTTTACATTTTCTCTTTCACTGGTAGTATGGGGAAGAAGTGGACTCTAGAGGTACTACTAATTGAGTTGAGGAATCAAACCATATCGATTCTTTTCTAGATCGTTTTGCAAAGTCTTTTTATTTTCTTTTTTTTTGTTTACCTCTTTCTCCTTACTGGTCAAAGAGAAAAAAGTTCTGTTATGAAGTGGATACGCACCTTGTATGGGAAATAAGATATACATAGCGGTTAGAGACTGCGCATAATAAGATCTTACAATCACATATTGCGCACTTACTTTATCACTTGTTTTCTTATTTTATTTGAAAAATTGTATTTATGCTATGCTTTGTTGACTCATTTCATATCATGACTCAAGAGTTAAAAATGATGGATTTTAGTCTTTCTTTTCAAAATCTGAAGAAATTCCCAGAGAACCTTTTGGATCATCAGTTAACTGTTCGATCAATTACTTCTTCGGAATGCTAAAAGAAAATAACTCGATTTTCTTTTATTAATATACGCCCATACCATTTTTCCTCATTCATTCTTTCGATGGATACCGAAATTCCTATTAAAAATAATCTGAAATCTAGGAACTAGAGCCTTAATATTAAGAATTGCCTTTCGATTGATTATTGTAGATGAAGTAAAGAAATAGAATCGTAATGCTATGTACATTACCTATATCAATACGTATATCAAGAAGATATATATATATTAAATTAATCTATATTAATCCTGTATTTGTATACAGTATATATAGTACAACTTGTTACATTACAATAATAGCTAGTATGGTAGAAAGATTCATATATTTCTTTCTACCATACTAGCTATCGGATCTCAAAGAATACTATACCGCCGATTCTAGTCCGCCAATTTCATTTAAGACGCGAGATGAAAATCCTTTTTTTTCTTCAATCATTGACTAAGAAAAGAAGTCAAGTTTGATTCAAATCAATCACTTTGACTGACTGTTTTTACGTAAATTATAAGTAAAAAGGCAGTAGGAACTAGAATGAAAAGTGCAGTAGCAATAAATGCGAGAATATTTACTTCCATAATCTCATTGTTTTTTTTTATTTGGCAATAACTCGGGATTTAATCCCATAGAGATGATAAATCTTTCGACCGTCGATTCAATGGGATGAATTACACCTCGATGATATTGAATCGGATCAATATCATGAATAACAATATCTGAGCTATCAAATCAATTCATCGTCGAGAATTGAATAGTATAACATAGGAAGATCTTTTATCCATACCGAATAAAAATTTGGATTCCTGATCCAACCCCTTTATTTTTCTTTTGTATTTTTATTTGGATTTCTCCTTCTTTTCCATTCTTGTTTTTCTATAACCTATCGCTATCGCCTTTCTAATCCAATTGTTTGCTTAAGTATCATTTAACCGCCCTTCCATTTCCATTGATTACAACCAAAACCAAACAAAAAATAGAAGCGAAATAGAAAAGAAGGGGTTAAGTACTTTTTTTAATGATCTGATTTTTGTGGAAAACAAATAAGTATGATAAAAATAAGTACAAGTAGAAGGGATAAAAAAAGATCTAATATTCTATTAAAATCACTATTTTAGAATTTTTTCTTTTTGCGAAAGTACCCTCTTTTATAAAAAAAAAAAGATTATTCATCCCCCTCTCTCTAAGCTAAGAGAGGTTGTGATCTTTATTTCATTAATATACTCTTTATTTGGATTAATAATGGGACGCATATATCAAAAGATCAGTGTTCAATTTGAATGAGATAGATTGTTTCAAATTCAAACTAGTAATCGAAGTTACACAAACTCGGAACCAGAAAAGGAAATTTTTTGAATCTTAAAAGTCAAAGTATTCTAATTATGTTAAATTCATTTTGGATCTACAAGAAATGAATTCTATTTGTGTATGTGTTACCCGCACATTCAAATGGAGAACTGAATTAATGTATTTTTTATTGGATTTCATTCCGTCGGGACTGACGGGGCTCGAACCCGCAGCTTCCGCCTTGACAGGGCGGTGCTCTGACCAATTGAACTACAATCCCAGGGAAATAAAGTGTTAAGTATACATACATACTCTTCTGATTGCATGGAAACCATTTCTATTTAGATTAGAATCGCAGTCTTGTAACTGTAACAGAGGCGCGAGTGATATATTGCTATCTCTATGGGTGGGTACTTTAGTGAGAGCAATATGGATTACTAGTAATCCATTCGTTATTTCCAAATCAAGTGATAATCCATTTTTCAATGAAAAAAAGAAAAAAACTCTCTTTTCCTTCCACTTTATACTTAGAAATCCTGATAGGAAATTAGGTTGTTAGCAAAATTATCATTTGTAGGAAAAAATAAATAGAACAGAGCAAGTAAAGCGGTAGGGATATATGAAAAAATTTTACTTTTTTATTCTTTCGTAGCCGGAATTTGTGAAGAACAAATAGTCTATATCATTTCATGGTGGCTCCGCGAATTCTTGGGCCGAGCTGGATTTGAACCAGCGTAGACATATTGCCAACGAATTTACAGTCCGTCCCCATTAACCGCTCGGGCATCGACCCAGGAAGAATCAATTCTAGGCTTATTGATAATCCATGATCAACTTCCTTTCGTAGTACCCTACCCCCAGGGGAAGTCGAATCCCCGCTGCCTCCTTGAAAGAGAGATGTCCTGAACCACTAGACGATGGGGGCATACTTGCCCGACCGCCCTCATATTATACTATGCTCATGGTATAGTATGAACAGTTTTTTGAAATTGTCAATATAATGTAATGGTCTGACTAGACCCGAAAGATCTTTTCGTCTTTCATAACACAATTCTACAAAAATTTGGATTCGTCATTTTTTCTATTCAGAAATCTTTCATTGTAATCGCAATTCTATGACAAGCATTCTATTCTAGAAAGAAAAAAAATTTTATAATTATATTATTTAAAAAAATAAAAAAAAAAAAAAGAGAATTATATGTTTAAATTAGATATTTATATATATATATAGATATATATATATATCTATTCTATTTTATTTCAAAAATTGAAAATGGAATTTCATTTAAATAATTAAAATAATAACTAGAAATAGAAAATAAATAGAAATAGAAGTAATACAAAGTATAGGATCCTTTGAGGAAGTGATTGGTCTGCCCCCAAAAAAGGGGGGGGGGGTTTAAACTCCAGTTCTTCTCCTTTCATTCATTGATTATTCGATCCTTACCTAATTTAAGATAAGATAGAAGTATCTCTATCTCACAATAAATCAGGAAATTAACAAACAATAAATTGGA